AATAATATGAGTTTGATCCTGGCTCAGAATGAACGTTTTTGATTAGTTTAACACATGCAAGTTTGTTAAAAACAAGCGTACGGGTGAGTAAAATATAGGAATTTATCTAAAAGAATAGCCTATAAAAGATTAAGTTATTAATTTCAAAAAATATTAAATCTAATGATCTTTAGTTGATCTTTGCGGATGAACAACCACATTGGAATTGAAAAAAGGTCCAAACTTTTAAAGGCAGCAGTGAAGAATTTTGGACAATGAGAGAAATCTTGATCCAGCTAAATCAAATGTGTGAATTAAATAAAACACGGAATAAAATAAATTATGATTATTTTTTATGCCAGTCCTGGCTAATTTCGTGCCAGCAGCCGCGGTAATACGAAAAGGGCAAACGTTATTCAAAATTATTGGGCGTAAAGAATATGTAGGTTGAAAATTAAATTTTGGCAAAAAACTTTAAGTTTATTTTTAAGTTTACAAAAGATTAATTTTCTAGAGTTATCAAAAAGTTTTTGGAACTTTAAGTGAAGCGGTAAAATGCTTTGATATTTAAAAGAACTTCAACGAGCGAAAGCAAAAATCTTTTTCAAACTGACACTGAGATATTAAAGCATGGGTAGCAAAAGGGATTAGATACCCCTGTAGTCCATGCCCTGAACAATGAATGTATAAAAAACAACGTAAAAACATTCCGCCTGGGAAGTACGACTGCAAAGTTAAAACTCAAAGGAATTGACGGGGATCTACACAAGCAGTGGAGTATGTGGTTTAAATCGACAATACACGAGAAACCTTACCAAGTTTTGTATTTAAACAAGTGTTGCATGGCTGTCGTCAGTCCGTGCTTTGAAGCGTTTGGTTTATTCCAAAAAACGGACGAAACTCTTTTGTATTTTTAAAAAATATAAACATTAAAGATATTTTAAAGGAAGAAGAACAACGTCAAGTCTTTATGACCTTTATAACTTGGGCTACTTTCATGTACTACAATAATTTGTACAATTTTTAGTTTAAGCGTAAACTTAAACATACTTAAAAGCAAATTTTGTTCAGATTATTTTCTGCAACTCGAAAATATGAAGTTGGAATTGCTAGTAATCGCAAATTAGAACGTTGCGGTGAATTAGTTCTTAGATCTTGTACACACTGCCCGTCACGCTATGGAAGTTTACAGTTCTTGAAAAAATTAAAGAATTGAAATAACTAGAGTGAAGTCGTAACAAGGTAGCCGTAGGGGAACCTGTGGCTGAAAAAATTAAAACCAGTCTACTATTCTAAAATATTATTATGTTAATTAAACTAGGGACAAAATATTATGCTAAACTTTTTCATAAGCGTTACAACAATTTTTTTATTTTTATTTTTAATTAGTTTACTAGGTATGTTCATAAACAAAAAAAATATATTGGTAATGTTAATGTCGTTAGAAATGTTATTTTTATCAGCAAGCTCATTTTTTGTTTTTTCCTCAATTTATTTAGATGACGTTACGGGTCAAATTTTTGCAATATTGATTTTAACTGTTGCAGCATCAGAGTCAGCTATTGGACTAGCTATTCTTGTAATTTATTATAGAATCCGAAATTCTATTTCTGTTGAACTAATGGATTTAATGAAAGGATAAATTTAAAAATTTGGTTAAGAAACTAATTAGTAAGTAAGCACTTAATAAAAATCTTGGTAAATTTAACACGGACGTTAAAAACGAAAATTATATGAAGGTTATACTTGTAAAATATAAATTTCCGGAAAATAATGAGTAAACTCTGTAATCAAAAGTAACCTAAAGTGAAGTGAATCATCTCAGTAACTTTAAAAAAATCAACCGAGAATCTTGAAAGTACTGGCGAATGAAATCAGAAAATTAAACTTTAAAGTAATACGAAACTTTGTATGAAAAAAAGGAGTACCACCTTCTAAAGTTATTTAAATTAAATTTAACCGATAGTGAACAAGTACTGTGAAGAAAAGATTAATTTTGAAAAAAAATTCAAAAAAATTGAGTGTCATACTTGGAGTTTTTATACTACAAGCTTCTTTTTGCATAACGGACCAACAAGTTAAAATATAAAGCAAGTTAAAAAACTTTTTAAAGTTTTATTTTTTACACCTGAAACCAAGTGATCTAATTGTGACCAAGCTGACGATTTTGTAAAAAATTTTAGAAGGCTCTACTCGTAAATGTGGCAAAATTTTGAGGGGAGTTATAATTAGGAGTGAAAGGCTAAACAAACTTGGTAATAGCCGGTTCTTCACGAAACGTATTTTAGTACTACATTAAAATTAATTAATTTAGTTAGGTAAAGTACAAAATAACTAAAGGGAAGTAAAATTTTACTGAAGTTATTTTAACTCTGAATTAACTAAAAAAATAATTTAATAGCCAGTCTTTAAGCGATAAGGTTTAAAGACTAAAGGAAAACAATCCAGATCAATTATTAAGGTGTTAAAATTAGTTTTAAGTGAAAAATTTTGTTAAACAACATATAGCTTTAATAGGCTTAGAAGCAGCCTTTTATTAGAAAACGCGTTATAGCTTACTATTACTGTTTACCAAAATAAAATTTAATGAAACTAAAAACTATACCGAAATTTTGAATTAACAAATGGTAGTGAAGCATTTTATTAGAATATTTAAATTTGAAAAATAAATTCTATAAAACTGACAATGTTGGTATGAGTAACGAAAACTTTGTATAAAATCGAAGTCGTCTAATGTCAAAGGTTTTTAATGTAATTTCTACTACATTAAGTGAGTCGGTCTTTAAAAGATAAGTGAAATCTAAACTTGATAAGTAAATAATTACTATTTATATGTATGAAAATATGAAAAAAGAAAAATCTCTTTCAAGAAAAAATTATAATAAAAAACCGTACTAAAACCGACACAGGTATTCTTGTTATTTATACTACGACGAATGAAACAATCATAATTAAGGAACTAGGCAAATTATTTCTGTAAGTTCGCAAAAAAGAACTCCATTTTTGGTAAAAAAATTAAAAGCAACGACTGTTTAACAAAAACTTAGGACTCTGCAAATTTTTAATACGATGTATAGAGTCTGAAACCTGCCCAGTGCTTAATAACTAAATATTAAATTAAATGATTTAATTACAAGTTTAAGTAAACGGCGGTTCTAACTATAAGAATCCTTAGGTAGCGAAATTCCTTGACGGGTAAATTCCGTCCTGCATGAATGGTTTAACGATTGCTTTACTGTCTCAATTATGAATTCAGTGAAATTACAATATCCATGAAAATGTGGATACCTTACAATAAGACGGAAAGACCCTAGATCCTTTACTTTTATTTTACATTGTCAAAAAGTATTTTTTTATATAGCACAAATGGGAGTAAAACACAATTCATGAAATACCATTTATTTAATTACTTTTAACTTAATAAACTAAAATTTATAATAGTGTAAAAAAGAAAGTTTACTTGGGATGAGTACCTCCTAAAAAGTAACGGAGGTGTACTAAGGTAAAGTTACAACGTGTAATAGCAAAACTTTACTTAACAATAAGATTTATTAATCAAATTGAGATAGTTGTCAGTTATAGTGATCCAATATTATGAGTGGAATTAATATTGCGCAACAGTTAAAAGGAACTCTAGGGATAACAGATTCATCGAGACCTAAAGTTCTTATTGCAGTCTCGGTTTGATACCTCGATGTCGACTCATCTTATCCTGAAATCGCAGTTTATTTCAAGGGTCTAGTTGTTCGCTAGTTAAAAAGGTACGTGAGTTGGGTTCAGAACGTCGTGAGACAGTTCGGTCCCTATCTATTGTAAGTTCGAATAAATAGTAAAACAACTTTTAGTACGAGAGGACCAAAGTAGATTAACCTCTAATTTATTGATTGTTTTAAATAAGCATTATCAAAAAGTTACGTTAAATAATTTAAATACTGAAAGCATAAAAGTGTTAAATTTTTTACTTATTTTTTCTAAAAATTCTAGTTGATAACTAAAGATTGATCGATTTAAAATATTTTTAGTAACAAAACACTTTTTAAATACGAAATTTTAAACTAATTATTATAGCTTAACCAAATATTATGGCTCAAAAAATAAATCCTACAAGTATAAAACTTGGACAACAAATTCCTTGATCTATAACCCATCAAGGTTACGGTAAATCTTTATGAAATTTATCGTATTATTATTTTTTAATGTTAAACCTTTCTTTTTTTTGTACCCAGTCACAAAATATAGCAAAATATTTTAACGTTTGTATTACAAGCAAAACCTCAGTTGTTACAGTGAACTTAATAAGTAATAATTTTAACCAAGTCTTAGTTAAACAACAAGTTAATTCTACTGTATCAAATGCTTTTAAAAATCCTACATTTCAATATTTTTCTGTAGTTTCTTATCTTAATTTTGCCGTAAATATTAGTTTCTTTTTTAAGTTTTTAATTGAGCAAAAAGTAATGTTTAGGAAAGCGGCATTAATTTTAAGTAAATTACTAAATTTACAATTAGGTAAAACAAAAATAGTCTATTTAAAATTCGGAGTTAAAAAAATTAAACTGCAAGGTTTTAAATTTTGCTTGTCTGGCCGTTTTGAAAATTCAAAGAATCAAATGGCCAAAAAAATTGAGTACTTTCAAGGTTCATTGTCATTAATTTCAATTAAGTCAGAGACTGAGTTTTTTACTTTAAACATCTATTCAAAACTTGGGGTCTGTAATTTCAAAGTTTGGTTATTTTATAACTAACTAACTAACTAACTAACTAACTAACTAACTAACTAACGTATTACTTTTAATAATGAAACAGCATAATAATTACGCAAAACATTTGTTACAAAAACGGCATACTTTAAATTTTGGAATGTATGGATTTAAAGTAATTACGTTTACACGAATTTCTGAAAGTCGATTAAATTCTATTAATTGGTTAATTAAAAACAAATTAAAAACTTTTAAAACTAACAAAAATTATAAAATCTGATTTTTAGTCTTTCCTAATTTACAGTTAACAAAATTAAGTTTAGAATCTAGAATGGGAAAAGGAAAAGGACCAGTTAATTCCTATGCAAGTTTTATCAAATCAGGAACTATTTTATGTGAATTTGAAAATTTATCAAAGCAGTCAGTATGAAAACTTTTTAAATACTTAAAAAAAAAGTTTCCAGGAAACTTACGGCTTGTTTCTAGACCCAAGCAGTAGTCTAGGGGGGGAGTAACTCAATGGTAGGGTATTAGTCTGTCGCATTAAAAAGTGCGGGTTCGAGTCCCGTCTCTCTCGTAAGTTATAAAGTTTATGATAAGCTTTCCCTGAGTCTCTCGCTGATTATTTTCAACAAATCATAAAGATATAGGTTCTCTGTATTTAATTTTTGGCGCATTTTCCGGTCCCGTCTCTCTCGTAAGTTATAAAGTTTATGATAAGCTTTCCCTGAGTCTCTCGCTGATTATTTTCAACAAATCATAAAGATATAGGTTCTCTGTATTTAATTTTTGGCGCATTTTCCGGCGTTTTAGGTGGTTGCATGTCTTTACTTATTAGAATGGAGCTTGCACAACCAGGAAACCAGTTATTATTAGGAAACCATCAAGTTTACAATGTATTAATTACTGCACATGCTTTTTTAATGATTTTTTTTATGGTAATGCCTGTTATGATAGGTGGTTTTGGTAATTGATTAGTTCCGATTATGATTGGAAGTCCAGACATGGCATTTCCGCGTCTTAATAACATTTCTTTTTGGTTATTACCTCCAGCATTGTGTTTACTTTTAGCTTCTGCAATTGTTGAAGTAGGTGTTGGAACGGGATGAACCGTTTATCCGCCATTAAGTTCCATACAAAGTCATTCAGGCGCGGCAGTAGATTTAGCGATTTTTAGTTTACACCTTTCTGGTGCGTCGTCAATTTTAGGTGCAGTTAATTTTATCTCTACGATTTTAAACATGCGAAATCCCGGACAAACTATGTACAGAATCCCATTGTTTGTGTGATCAATTTTAGTGACAGCAATACTTTTACTACTTGCGGTACCAGTTTTAGCAGGTGCTATTACTATGTTGCTAACTGACCGTAATTTTAATACTGCATTTTTTGACCCTTCTGGTGGTGGTGACCCAATTTTATACCAGCATTTATTTTGATTTTTTGGCCACCCCGAAGTATATATTTTGATTTTACCTGGATTTGGTATTGTAAGTCACGTAGTGGCAACATTTTCAAAAAAACCCGTTTTTGGTTACATAGGAATGGTTTACGCAATGGTATCTATTGGAATTTTAGGTTTTATTGTGTGAGCACATCACATGTATACTGTAGGTTTAGACGTTGACACTAGAGCCTACTTTACAGCGGCAACAATGATTATTGCTGTACCAACTGGAATCAAAATTTTTAGTTGAATTGCCACTATGTGAGAAGGATCAATTTCATTCAAAACTCCAATGTTATTTGCAATTGGATTTATATTTCTATTTACAATTGGGGGTCTAACCGGTATTATTTTAGCAAATTCAGGTTTAGATATTAGTTTGCATGACACATATTATGTAGTAGCGCATTTTCATTACGTGTTATCAATGGGCGCCGTTTTTGCAATTTTTTCAGGATTTTATTATTGATTTGGTAAAATTACTGGAGTTCAGTATCCTGAAACATTAGGCCAAATTCATTTTTGATCTACGTTTATTGGAGTAAACATTACGTTTATGCCAATGCATTTTTTAGGTTTAGCTGGAATGCCACGTAGAATTCCAGATTATCCCGATGCATATTTTACTTGAAATATAGTTGCGTCATATGGTTCTTATGTTGCTTTATTTAGTACTTTATTTTTTTTTTATTTAGTATTTTTATCGCTTACAAGCAAAAATCCGTGTGTAAGTGCTCCGTGAACTGAAAATACATTTCAAAGAGGACGTAATAGTACAAGTTTAGAATGAGTGGTAAGTTCACCTCCAGCATACCATACATTTGAAGAAATGCCAGTAATTTGTGAAACTAAGTAACCTTTACATTCATGATTAATTTAATTTTAATTACTTTTCTTTTTTCATATTCGTGGTGTGATATTTCTGAGCCTTGACAACTCGGTTTTCAAGATCCAGCAACTCCAATTATGGAAGGAATTATAAATTTACACCATGACTTAATGTTTTTTATTTGCGTAATATCAATTTTTGTTTCGTGAATGTTGGCTCGAACCTTGTGACATTTTGAAACTTCCCAGAATTCTGTGGCCTCGTCAGTAACGCATGGTACTTTAATTGAAATTATATGAACGGTAACTCCAGCGTTAATTTTATTAGTAATTGCAATACCTTCATTTTCTTTGTTATATGCCATGGATGAAATAATTGCACCAACAATTACAATTAAAACAATTGGTCATCAATGATACTGAAGTTACGAGTACTCAGATTATCAAAGTGAAAAAGGTGACTCAATCAATTATGAGAGTTACATGTTACCTGAAGAAGATTTAGTTACTGGTCAATTTCGTTTACTAGAAGTGGACAATAATGTGGTAATTCCAACAAATACCCATATTCGAATTATTGTTTCAGCCGCTGATGTTTTACATAGCTGGGCTGTACCGTCTTTAGGTGTAAAATGTGATGCGGTCCCTGGACGTTTAAATCAAACGTCATTATTTATAAAACGAGAAGGAATTTTTTACGGGCAGTGTAGTGAAATTTGTGGTGTAAATCACGGGTTTATGCCTATTGTAATAGAAGCAGTTAGTATCCCCCAATATGTATCTTGAATTTCAAATAAATTGGAAGGTTAAGTTAAATGCGTTTTTCATTTTTTCATTTTTTCATTTTTTCATTTTTATTTTTCTCGGTCTTCTACCCAAAGGTTACAAAAAATCTAATTAAGCAAGTGAAATCTTTTTTAACTAAACTTTTTTAAAAAGATGAATACAAGTTCAATTTTTAAAAACTATCAACGACATCCCTTTCACTTAGTTGATCCAAGCCCATGACCCTTTGTTGCTTCTGTGTCAGCGTTTACAAGTACAATTGGAGGCGTTCTCTACTTTCATGCATTTCAGCAAGGTACTTTAATTTTGTTTTTAGGATTCTTAAGTTTAATTTTTGTTATGTTTGTTTGATGACGTGATGTTGTCCGAGAGTCCACTTTTGAAGGACATCATACAGGTATTGTTCAACAAGGGTTACGTTTTGGTATTATTTTGTTTATTATATCAGAAATTTTATTTTTTTTTGCGTTTTTCTGAGCGTTTTTTCACAGTAGTGTTTCACCTTCGATTGATATTGGTTCATCGTGACCGCCAAAAGGAATTATAACGTTAAGTCCATGGGATATTCCTTCGTTAAATACTTTAATTCTATTACTTTCAGGTTGTACAGTGACTTGGTGCCACCATGCCATCGTCGCAAACCAACGTACTCAAGCTTTATTAAGTTTAATTTTAACGGTCCTCTTTGCAGTTATATTTACTTTACTACAAGCTTATGAGTACAGCGTAGCAGATTTTAGACTTTCAGATGGTATCTATGGGTCAACTTTTTACCTTGCAACAGGGTTCCATGGATTTCACGTAATTGTAGGGACAATCTCGTTAATTAGTTGTTTTTTCAGAATTTATAATTTTCAGTTAACACAACAACATCATTTTGGTTTTGAATCTTCAGCGTGATATTGACATTTCGTTGATGTTGTGTGATTATTTTTATTTGTATCAATTTATTGATGAGGAGGTAGTTACTAAATTTTCTGAAAATTATATCAATGAAACACACTATAAATTTTGGTTTTTTTCTCATAGTTTTTATTTTAGTTAGGTTTAATATTTTATTATTAAATGAAGAAACTTTAATTTTATTAGTTTTCTCAGTTTTTAGTTTTTTAAGTATAAGTAAATTAACCCCGATGATTTCAAATTTTTTTGAAGTACAACAAGTTGGTATTAAATCAAATATTACGACATCTTTCATAAAATTACTTGATCTACTTAAACAACAACAACATTTTTTAAATTCATCAAATCATTGGACTTATGAATTGATTAAGTTAAAACAACATTTTTTAGAATTTAACTTAGTTGTTTTAAAACAACAACCACAAGTTTATCAGGAGCAACTTTCAAAAAAACTTTCAAAAAAACTTTATTTTTCACAAAGATTAGAAACTCAATTGTTAAAATTAATTTCTCTAATTATACTAGACAAGTTAAAAACAGTTCTACAAGTGCAAAACTTTTGTGTTAAAACATTCCAACTACAAAAGTTTAAAAGTACGGAAAAAATGTATCTACGTGAACATTTCAAAAAAATTTATTAAAGTGTCTGTAATATATTTTACGCGAGTATTGATGAACTGGTAAAGTCGTTAGTTTTCCAAACTAAATTTTTAAGGGTTCGAACCCCTTTACTCGCTTTATTGATGGTGTATAGCCAAATACGGAAAGGCAATAGCTTTTGGCGCTATGATTAAAGGTTCGAACCCTTTTACACCAGATCAATCTGTAGGTTTATAATTTTACTCGCTTGGTGAAATGGTAAACACGATGGATTTAAAATCCATTCTTAACTTAAGTTATTGGTTCAAATCCAATAGCGAGTATTAAACGTTTATGCGATATGCGAGTACTAAAATATCCGGTGTTAAACTTAGTGAATGATCACTTAATAAGTTATCCAACACCAATTAATATCCATTATGCTTGAAACTTTGGTTTTTTGTCAGCTATTTGTTTAATTGTACAAATTTTAACTGGAATTTTTTTGGCTATGCATTATACACCTCATGTAGAGTTAGCGTTTGCAAGTGTTGAACATATTATGCGAGATGTAAATTATGGGTGACTTCTTCGTTACATTCATGCAAATGGTGCGTCAATGTTTTTTGTAATTGTTTACATTCATGTTTTTCGTGGCGTATATTTTGGATCTTACGTGAAACCGAAACAGTGAGTATGAGTTGTTGGTGTGTTAATTTTACTTTTAATGATTATTACCGCATTCATTGGTTACGTATTACCCTGAGGCCAAATGAGTTTATGAGGTGCAACTGTAATAACAAACTTAGTTTCGGCAGTTCCACTTGTAGGAAACTCAATTGTAACTTGACTTTGAGGTGGGTTTTCGGTAGATAATGCAACTCTCAATCGATTTTTTAGTTTACATTATTTACTTCCATTCATTATTGCAGCCGCATCTTTACTTCATATTACTTTACTTCATCAAAGTGGTTCAAATAATCCATTAGGTATTGAAACAAATGTTGATAAAATTAGTATGTTTCCTTATTTTATTATAAAAGATTTACTAGGTTTAGTCATATTTTTAGTTTTTTTTTGTGTATTTGTGTATTTTTTCCCAAATGTATTAGGGCACTCAGATAACTATATTGAAGCAAATCCTATGGTCACACCTGCGCATATTGTCCCAGAGTGATATTTTTTACCATTTTATGCTATTTTAAGGAGTATCCCACATAAATTAGGTGGGGTTATAGCAATGTTAGCTTCAATTTTGATTCTTACAACCTTACCATGGATACATAGTACAGAAATCCGAAGCTCAAGATTTCGTCCTATTTACAAATTATTTTATGGATTATTACTTAGTTGCTGTTTACTTTTAGGTTGAATTGGAGGTATGCCTGTAGAAGATCCTTATATTGTAATTGGTCAAATTTTAAGTATTTTTTATTTTTTATTTTTTATTTTTTTTATACCACTTTTAGGTCAAATTGAAAACTTTTTGTTATTTAAATAACAAAAAGTTTTCAATTTGACCTAAAAGTGGTATAAAAAAAATAAAAAATAACTCCTGTAATTCTATGTAAAATTGACCGTAGTAAAGTCAAAACAGGTGAGTAAGCTAAGATATGTGGTGAAATTGGTCTATTAAAATTAAAAGAATAACTCATTGTTTTAAAGACGGATTGCGAGCATACGCCATTACTAAAGAACCAAATACAATTTGACAAATGTATATTAAGAGTACTACAGTTTCTAACTTTCTGGCAGCAAATTAAAGTTAGACGATTTATTTTGGGTTTATTTATTGAGATTAGAACCTTTGTAAAGAGTCTAGATTTGCTTAAATTAATTTGAAAATGTAACTTTGGTAAAATCCCTTCTTTTGTAAATTATAATTTACAAAAGAAGGGATTTATAAAACTTAAACTACAGTTTTAAGAACAGAGTAGACCTAAGTATTTATGATTTTTTCAATAAGTTGTACTAAACTAAAATTTTCGAATTTTCAATTTGTGATTGATAAAAACAAATTGAAAATTCGAAAATTTAGTCTACAGATAGCGGGACTCGAACCCACAAGAAGCTTTTCATTAGGATCTAAATCTAACATGTTTACCATTTTTCATCATATCTGTGTCTTGTTTTAATTTCGTAATTTTATAAATTTTACTGAATCTTTCGCACTCCTAACAACTTGAAGTTCAATTACTTGAGCCTTTGAGCTATTTTTATAATGCATTGTTAAAACAATAGCACCAATCATGGCTATAAGTAAAATAAGACCTGCAAGTAAAAATAAAAATACAAAATATGAGTATAAAACTTGTCCTATAACAATAGTATTAGATTTAACATTCTTTTCATTAAATCAAGAGATTCACTCAATATTATAAGTACAAAATCGCAATAAATCAGTACTATCTAAAACTGACACAAAGTTAAATAAAAAAATAAAAGTTACAATAAAACCTAAAGGTATAATTGCGTAATAAGTTGACAGTGCAGGAACAAATTTAATATTTAACATCATAATGACAAATAAAAATAATACAGCGATCGCTCCAACGTAAACAATAATAAGAAGAAATGAGAAAAATTCAGCACCCAACAAAAGGAGTAAACACGCAAAATTGAAGAAACAAGAAACAAGAAACAACACAGAATGTACTGCATTTTTTAATGAAATCACTAAAAATGCTGAAAAAAGTCCTAAAATACTAAATGTACTAAGTAAAAAAGTATCAAAATTGATCATAATTTATACAAATTTATAGCGAAAAAAGGGGTTCGAACCCTTACTCTAATCTTGGCAAGATTACACTCTACCCTTAAGTTATTTTCGCTAGTATAGTAAAGGCGAAAAGTGGGGTTCGAACCCACGGATTTTAGAATCACAATCTAATACTTAACCACCTAGTTCTTTCCGCCAAACGTTTGTGTCACTTGATGTTTAATTTTTGAAATTGCTTTAGCAGGGTTTAATAATTTCGGGCATGAAGAGGTACAATTTAAAATACTATGACATGCAAACAATTTTGTTTTTGAGTTTAAAATTTTCAACCTTTCAAATTCTTTAGAATCACGTGAGTCACTGAGTCAACGAAATGCTTGTAATAAAATTGAAGGTCCTAAATATTTATCCGAATTTCACCAATAACTGGGGCAACTCGCTGAACAGCATGCACATAAAACACATTCGTAAAGTCCATTTAACTCAGATCGGTCGGTTTTAGACTGTAAATTTTCTACTGTTTTAGTATTATCCATAACTAGTCAAGGCTTTATTAAACTGTATTGTTGATAAAAATTTGATAAATCTGGAACTAAATCTTTTATTACTTTCATATGTGGAAGTGGGTAAATTGTCAAAAAATTTGGGGTGGTTGGGTAATTTTTTAAACACGCAAGAGAATTTTTACCGTCAATATTCATTGCGCAACTTCCACATATACCTTCTCGGCATGAACGGCGGAATGTTAATGTTGGGTCATGATAATTTTTAATAAAAACTAAAAGATCTAAAACCATAGAACCACATTTTTTTAGATTTATAGGGTAGATACTAAAATATGGTTTAATTTGTAAATACGGATTTCAACGATAAATACGAATAAACTTGATTTTTTTCAACTTAAAAAATGGGTCCGTAGCTTTTAAAGTTTTTTGATTAACCAGAAACATATTAAAAATTATAATTAAATTTTAGAGAAAAACTACCAGAAATGGTATGATAAACACCAAAACTAACTGAAAGGAAAACAAAAAAGAAGGAAAACAAAAAAGAAGGAAAACAAAAAGTTTTTAAAGGTAAAATAAGGAACAAAGGATGAAGTGTAAGTTTTAATATTAAAATAATATATATAAAAAAAATAGACAAAATTACTCCTGTAATTCTATGTAAAATTGACCGTAGTAAAGTCAAAACAGGTGAGTAAGCTAAGATATGTGGTGAAATTGGTCTATTAAAATTAAAAGAATAACTCATTGTTTTAAATATATGTTTTGTTTAGAATTGGATTCGAACCAATGACACAAAGAGCTTCAATCTTTTGCTCTAACCAAGACTGAGCTACCTAAACCAAAATGGGTAAAGAAGGATTCGAACCTTCGATAACGTAAATTATTCCAATTTTCAAAATTGACGCTTTAAACCACTCAGCCATTTACCCGTTTAGAGTAGAAGGATTCGAACCTTCAACTTTTCGCACCCAAAGCAAACACGATAAACCATTACGTTATACTCTAATAAAACTTTATTATGTAAATAAAATTAAAAAGGCCATCATTAACGCAAAAAGAGCAACAGCTTCTGTTAACGCGAAACCTAAAATAGTGTAACCAAATAATTGTTGTTTTAAAGACGGATTGCGAGCATACGCCATTACTAAAGAACCAAATACAATTCCAACACCAGCTCCAACACCAGTTAATCCTATAGTAGCTAAACCTGCTCCAATCATTTTTGCACTTTGTAAAGTTACATTCATTGTTATATTAATATTTAATTAGTAGTATCAGCCTCTCGAAAAAAGCTAGGATTGGATTTGAACCAATGTAAAAAAATTTGCAATTTTTCGCAAAACCACTCTGCAACCTAGCCCATCCAAACTGATAACGAGAATAGGATTTGAACCTACAACCCATAGATTATGATTCTATTGTTCTTACCAATTGAACTACCTCGTTTTACACTCTACGTTTTTTTTTCTTACGGTTACCATTATGCGGTAATGTAGTTAAATCGCATAAACTTAAAATTTTATTTTCAAATAATTTTATTAGTAATTTTAATGTCAAACGCTTAAATTTTGATAACCCTTTAATTTTGACGTGTAACGAATTCTGCGCTGTTAATTTGCTTAGTTTTAATAAATTTGCTTTTAGTGATGTCAAATTAATTTTTCGTACTCCTTTAATGCGTTTTAATCCTATAGGTAAAAAATACAAAGAATTTCCAGTTATATTAGCCACCGTAATTATAATATTACTATTGGAAAAACAAATGAAAAGGATTAATGAAGGATGTAATTTCATAATAAATTTGTTAAAAAATGTAATTTCCATGAATTTCCATGCTAGTACACAGTAGTTAAAGGTCGAAGTACACTGCAATTGAAAGTATCAGGCAAGTTTCCGTACTCAATTAAATTACATTACATTTATTTAAGTATCTAATTTTCAAAGTTTATTCCCACTCTAAGGCACCTTTCTGTCACTCGTAAATAAAACCTATAGTTAAAATTACTAAAAAAATAACCATACTTCAATATGTTAATAAAGAAATACTATCTAAAACAAGAGTTCAAGGAAACAAAAAACTAATTTCTAGATCAAAAATTAAAAATAAAATAGCAACTAAATAAAAACGGATATCAAACGTTGAACGCGCATCATCAAAGGGGTTAAAGCCACATTCATACGCACTTACTTTTTCTTGGTCAAATTTTTTTGGTACTAAAAAAAATGATAAAAAAAATAAAATTGATGATAAAAAAATTGCAAGTAAAAAAAATAGTAAAATAGTAAAATACTCGAAAAAAATAAGTTTCATTTGTTAGTAGAGTCAATTTAAAGTAAATAGTAAACTTGAAACAAAAAACACCCATCCTAAAGAAAGGGGTAAAAATATTTTTCAACCTAACCGCATTAGCTGATCATAACGATAACGCGGAAAAGATGAGCGTACTCAAATAAACCCAAATAGTAAGAAAGTTGTTTTTAAACCAAATCAAAAGGACGATGGTATTCAATAAAAAAGTACAAAGTTTAAAGGTGGTAACCAACCACCAAAAAAAAGAATAGTTGTAAGTCCACACATTAAAATCATGTTTGCGTACTCCCCTAAAAAAAACAATGCGAAGCCCATAGCTGAGTACTCAACATTATAACCGGCAACAAGTTCTGCTTCTGCTTCTGGTAAATCAAATGGGGCACGGTTTGTTTCAGCTAAGATTGAAATATAAAAAAGTAAAAAAATAGGAAATAGTGGGATAATAAATCAGATCCTTGTCTGTGCTAAAATTATTTCTGAAAAATTTAAGGACCCTACACAAAGTAACACATTTATCAAAATTAGCCCAATAGAAACTTCATATGAAACCATTTGAGCCGTCGATCGTAATGCACCGAGAAATGCATACTTTGAATTACTAGACCAACCTGACATAATAATTCCATACACACCTAACGACGAAATTGCTAGTAAATATAGAACCCCGATATTTAAATCTGACAGTGCAGAACCTTCAGTAATAGGTAATACACTTCATGATATTAAAGCAAGTATAAAGGTTAAAATTGGTGACAAAATAAAAATATTTAGATTCGCACTTGAAGGTAAAATAGTTTCTTTAACAAAAAGCTTCAACCCATCAGCTAATGGTTGTAATAATCCAAAAATTCCAACTACATTTGGTCCTTTTCTACGTTGGATTGCAGCCATAACTTTACGTTCCGCTAACGTCATGTAAGCAATTGCTATAAGTAAAGGGATAATAATACATATGGTTTTTAAAATCGTATAAATAAAAAGTTTCATGGGTTTACTTAATTAAAGATAAAGTTGACAGCTTAGAAAGCGCAACTAAAAAATCTAAATCTAAAATTAAAAAAAGTAAGCTAATAACACAAAGTGAAGTAAAAACTGCGTTAATTTTATTCATAGGGACTAAAACTAGTTGAATGCTTTTAAAATCAAAATACATCAATTTCGAAAATTTCAGATAGTAGAAACTTGCAAGGCAGTTTAGTAAAATCACTATAATTGTAAGGCCTGTTCAATTATTTTTTATAGCAGAAACTAAAATAAAAAATTTTGAAAAAAAGCCTGCTAATGGTGGTATTCCTGCTAATGAAAACATTAAAACTAAAACGTAAAACGCAAGTAATTTATTATTTACCCCTAAATTTTTAAGTCCTGAAATCGTTCGTAAAAATATTAAATTAGGAAATATAAATACACAGAAGTTAGTTACAATAAAAAAAAATAAAAGTGACATTACTGAATAAATAATTAAAAAAAAGAAAATACTTTCAATTGAAAAAAAATCATTCGATAAGAGGCTTAAAAGAATAAAACTAGAATGGCCAATTGAACTATAAGCAATAAATCGTTTTCATTTTGTTTGCAAAAATGCACCTAAAATTCCAACAACACTTGATGTAAAACAACATAAAACTAAAAAGTAGTTAACTTCCGGTAGTAGATTAAAGAAAGATAAAAAAAGAAACTTTAAAAAAATACCAGCTAATGCTATTTTTGGTAAAATTGCAAATGTTGCTGTTACAGGTAAAGGTACACCATCATAAACATCAGGAGATCAAAAATGAAATGGCGCAATATTAAATTTGAAAAAAAAAGCTGTAAGTAAAAAGGTAAGTCCTATTAACAGTGTACTCATAAAACTAATATCAAAATTTTGTAAACCTGCACAAATTTTAGAAAAGTCAAGTAAGTTTGAAACTCCTAATAAACTGTAAAGTAGTGCAGACCCTATTAACAAAAAAGCAGATGAAAATGCACCTAAAATAAAATATTTTAGTCCTGCTTCCGTAGAAAATTCAGATGTACGATTAATACTTGCTAAAATATAAAAAATTAAACTCTGCGCTTCAATTGAAATATAAATCGAAAGTAAATCGAAAGCATAAAGTACAAATGATACAGATGTGATAGCTAGTAAAAATAAAATTCAAAATTCAAAAAGGTGAATTTTTTGAATTTGTAAATAAGGGAAGGTTAAACTTACAATTCCAACTGAAAAAAAGAGTAAAAACAAATTGGAAAAATAAGTAAAAAAATTAGAAAATAAAAATCCATTAAAAAAATAAGCTGAAATGGGAATTTGAAAAATAAGTAAAGAAATACTTAAAGTTAAAACTTGTAAAGTTAAATATAAAAAAGTCTTTGTTAAGACAGGTGATCCAAAATTTTTACTTGTTGATAAAACAACACCAAAAATAAGTAAGCACAATGTTGTTGTTAACAAAAAAATGTTGGGTGTTATAAAATATACATTAAAAAATATACTCATAATCGTTTTAGATAAATTAAAATAAAAGTTCAATAGAGTATTGAAGTACTTCTAAACTAGAGATTTTTAGCAAACAATTAAAAAAAATCTTAATCGGATTTAAATAGATATAGTCATTCAAAATTGAACTTAAACCAATTGTAAAATGAAAAAAGAAAAAGAAAAAACCAAAAAAAAGTAGTTCAAAGTCAAGTAAAGCAGAAAAGAGAAATAAATTAATTGAAAATATGAAAAAAAGTAGTTTAAGATTAAACATTTGATAAGTGTTCTAATAAGTTTAAAACAGAAAAATGGACTTCTGATGTAAATGAGATAGGATGTAATCCCATTCATAAAATAGTTAAAACAAGAGGCGCTAAAATTCAAAATTCTCGACGTGATAAATCTTGGTATACCGTAAAATAATCTAATTTTAGTACTCCAAAACTTAAACGATTTAATAACCAAATAGAATAACCTGCTGATAAAATAACACCAAAAGTCATAAAAAAAGTCAAAACTAAATTAATTTTTACACAACCAAGTAAGACTAAAATTTCACCGATAAAACTACTTGTTCCGGGAAATGCAATATTAGAAAAAGAAAAGAATAAAAAGAAAAGAATAAAAAGTGGCATTACTGACACTAAACCTCCAAAATATTTTAAAATTCTAGTTTTATAACGATCATAAAGTATTCCAATACATAAAAATAATGCACTTGAAACAATACCGTGACTAAGCATTAAAATAATACTTCCTTCAATTCCTTGGATATTAAAAGAAAAAATTCCAATAGTTACAAAACCCATATGTGAAACTGAAGAATAAGCAATGATTTTTTTTAAGTCAATTTGACGTAAGGTTGTCAGAGATGCGTAAATAATTGCAATTAAACTCAACAAAAAAATAATAGGAGTAAAATAAATTGAAGCAAGTGGAAACAACGGAAGCGAAAACCTTAAAAATCCATACCCTCCTAATTTTAATAAAACTCCAGCTAAAATAACAGAACCTGATGTAGGCGCTTCAGCATGCGCTTCTGGTAATCAGATATGAAACGGGACCATTGGTATTTTAACCGCAAAGCTTGCAAAAAATGTAAGTCAAAGTATAATTTGTAAATTAAATGTAAAATTAGTTGAAGTTAAAATCTGAATATCAAAGGAACCTACACTAAAAAAAATAAAAATAATTCCTAATAACATAAATAATGAACCTACCAAAGTATACAAAAAAAATTGATATGCTGCTCTAATTTTGCGCGAACGAGACCCTCAAACACCAACAATTAAAAACATTGGTATTAAAACACTTTCAAAAAAAATGTAAAATAAAAGAAGGTCTAAAACACAAAAAACTTGTAATAAACAAAACTCTAAAATTAAAAAGGCAATTAAATACTCTTTCAAGAAAAAACCTACTGATTGTCAACTAAGTAAAATACAAAGAGTTACTAAAAATGTTGTTAATAGAATAAAGAATAAAGAAATTCCGTCTACTCCAATTAAATAATAAAAATTAGAATTTGGGAAGTAAAATAAAATTTTAGAAAATTGAAAAAAACTGGTTGAAGGATCAAATAAAATTCATAAAAGTAACGATAATAAAAAACTAAAACATGAAATAACTAGCGTGACGTTTAGACACAGGTTTTTGTCTTCAGCTGGAATGAACAAAAGTACTAAAACACCAATTAAAGGCATAAAACATAATATTAAAAGAAGATTTTCAACGAAAAAAGAAAAAATCATAATAAACTTTGAGTCTAGGTAGATTCGAACAACCAACCTTACGCTTATCAAATTGCAATCGAAAAACTTTGCGTTAAACTGTACGTGAAGATTTCTAATCATACAGCTTTTAATTTTAACTGTTAGCTTATTTTACTCATTACAAGTAAACATTTAGCTTAAGTCAAATCTGGTAACATGTTTCAATTTTTTATTTAAAAAATTTTAGGAAATTATTTTACACATTATGTTTTTGTAAGGATTAAATTAAAGTACGCATTTAATTTTTACATTTTATGTATTTTAGATTAAATTTAGTGTTTTCAATAATTTTCTGTACGTTTCCTTTAAATTTAAAAATTAGTTTAGCGTTAAATAAAATTTATAAACTAATCAAAAAATTTTATTACCAAAATTTTAATTAATAAGATTTTCACTTATATAAAAAATTAATTTTTTAATATTTTCGTTTAAGTTAATTGACTAAACAAAAAAACATGCCGCACGCGTACGCTCTAACCTTTAAGCTACAGACTCTCATTATTTTTTAGTTTGTATTTTTTTACTAAATAAAGAAAAGTAATGTAAAAAAAAAATACAGCGATGTTAGTTTTAAAAACATAAAACTAAATACACTTACTAAAGTTAAAACAAAAAAAAAAGTATACTGTGTCAATTGCCCGTTTTGAAGTCTATTTGTTAATAAGGCTCATTTTGGTACAACTTGCATCATCCCGTAAGGGCCTGTTATTTCAATAAAACCTCGATCTAAAGTTTTAAAACTAACAATTAAACCAAAGTTAAGAAGTGGAAATATTAAAAAACGAGAGTAAAAAGAATCTCAATATCACTTTTTATTTACAAAAAATGCAAGTTTATAAAATAAGAAGTTAATCTTTTGTGTGTTTAAGAACAGCGCACTAAAAAAACCTAAAAATGAAAATATAAAAGGAAGTCATTTAAAAAAGGGAGGAATAAACTCAGATTCTATGAAGTACAAATGATTTGGAAATGAAAAAATGACATTGTTTCATACTGGTGTACCAAAACCTACGAAAAAATCTTTGCTTAAGTAACCTGCAAATATACTTAAAAAGGCTAGTAAAACTAATGGGATAGAGATAAAAGTCGTAGACTCTACCACACTTGAGTAAGAATATCTTGTTGAATTAGTTGAATTAAGAAATGTAAAAAAAAGTAAACGAAATGAATAAAATGAAGTAAAAAAAACTGCTAAATTTCCAAAAACACATGACATTGTACCAAAAAAAAAAAGATTTTGGTTTCTGAACACTTGCGTAATCTCTAAAATTAAATCTTTTGAGTAAAAACCCGTTAAAAAGGGAAATCCAGCTAACGCTAACGAGCCTATAATAAATACACTATAAGCTAATGGTAAAATTGGTGCCAATGCACCCATCCGGCGTAAATCCTGCTCATCTGAAATAGAATGAATAACCGAACCTGCAGCTAAAAAAAGTAATGCTTTAAAAAAAGCGTGGTTAGATAAATGAAATAAACTTAAATTGTAATGCGATAGTCCACAAGAAAACATCATGTAACCAAGTTGACTACAGGTTGAGTAGGCGATAATTTTTTTAATGTCACTTTGAAAAACTCCAGTTAACGACGCAAAGAAGGCTGTTAAGGAACCTGCGATTGTAAGTATCATTAATGTAAACGGTGAAAATTCAAGTAATGGTGAAAAGCGTATTATTAAAAAAATACCAGCAGTAACCATAGTGGCCGCATGTATTAATGCAGATACGGGAGTAGGTCCTTCCATTGCATCTGGTAACCAAACATGAAGGCCTAACTGTGCAGATTTTCCAATTGCACCCAAAAATAAAAAAAAACCGAATACTGAAAAGTAATTGAAAGTCAGATTCAGAAAGGTAATTTCATAAAGTTCAAATAATGGAGCCAAAGAAAATATTGTTAAATAGTCTAACGAACCAAAAGTAAGGAAACTTAGTAAAATTACTAAACTTAAACCAAAGTCTCCAACTCGATTAGTAATAATAGCTTTCAGTGCTGCTTGATTAGCGGATAACCGTGTAAACCAAAAATTAATTAGTAAGTATGACGCAATTCCAACACCTTCTCAACCAACAAACATTTGAATAATATTATCAGCTGTGACTAAAATTAACATAAAAAACGTAAAAATACTCAAGTATGACATAAAACGAGGTGTATGGGGATCCTCATTTAAGTACCCGATAGAATAAATATGCACTAAACTCGATATTGAATTAACTACAACAAGCATTGTACTCGTTAAGGAGTCAAAGAGAAAAGATCAATGAGTAACTAATAAATCAGATGAAACTCAAGGACTTACTTTTAAAATTGTAGAAGTTCCGCAAATATTAACCTCAAAAAAAATAAGAAGAGAAAGGAAAAAGTTCACTAAAATAAAAGAAGAGGAAAACATGCTAGCGCCGTAGCGACCTAATCAGCGTCCGCAAAATCCACTTATAAACGTACTTACTAAAGGAATTACAATAATACTAAAATACATTTTTTTAAAGTTTTTAATTTGTTTTTATTTCAAAAATACTTTTGGATAAAATGAAATACTTTTTATAATAGTGGAATCACAAAATAAAATTAATTGCGAAGTAAAAGTAATTATTTTAGAATCAATACTTTCATTTTTAAACTGCGTTATTGTTCTAAATGAAGAATTAACTTTATCAAAATTTACTGATAATAATTCTAAGTTTTTACTTATTTTTCGATTTAGTACTAATTGGTTTTCTACGAGCAACTTAGAAAGTGAACTTATTTTTTTTGAATTTGCTTCCAAAATAAGTTTTCTTAGTTTTAAAGATTTTAAAAACTTAGGTAAAAAGTAAAAAGTCAAAATAAAATAAAACACTGAAAACATTAAACAAAGTCAAAAAATTTGGGTGTATACAATTGTTAAATCAAGTTGGGGCATATTAATGTAAGTTTAAGACGTCATTTAAATAAATACAAGTTAGTAATGTAAATACATAGGCTTGTAAACCAGCAATTGCCAATTCAAGTCCAATCAAAGCTAGCAGTAAAACTAATGGAATTACATGACACACAGCCAGTAAACCACCTGCATTTAACATTGTTCAAGAGAAACCAGTAATAATTTTTAATAAAGTATGCCCTGATGTCATATTTGCAAATAGACGAATTGATAATGTAAAAACTTTGACTATGTATGATAAAAATTCGATTGTAATCAATAAAGGAACGATAATTAAAGGAACACCGCGAGGTAAAAATAATGAAAAAAAGAGTAAACCATGAGTTTTTAATCCAATTATATTTATTCCTATAAAAATTAGTAAGGCTAATGAAAAGGTAAAGATAATATGACTTGTAACTGTAAAACTATACGGAATCATACCAATTAAATTACAAAAAAGCAAAAATAAGTGTAAACTAAAAATAAAGGGAAAATAAAATTCACCTTTGCTTCCTAAATTATCTTTAACTAAACCAGCAGTCACTGTATAAATATTTTCTTTTAATAAAGTTCAATACGATGGGACTATTAAGTTTTTATGAAAACTAAGAAAAATTCAAAGTAAACAACTAATAACAGAAATAAACATAAATAACGTTGAATTTGTAACCGAGATATTTAAGTTAAAAATTGAGATTGGAATTAATGTAACTATTTCAAATTGTTCTAATGGACTAGGAAAAACTAAAGATTTACACATTGTTTAATATTTTTACAGGAGAAGGAGGATTTGAACCTACAACTTTTGGTTTTGAAAACCAAAGCTCTAACCAATTGAGCTATTCTCCTAATAAGAAAACTTGATTTTTGACTCGTTACGAAAATAAATTGAAATTTTGCTTTTGCAAATTAAACTAAAGTTGAAGGGTAAAAAGAAATGTATAAAGGGTTCTAAAAAAAAAGTTGACTTTAGTTCACTTTCTTTAAGTGTAAACATTGAAAAATTTTGCTTCATTAAACAACATAAAATTATATCTAAAGAAGTAAATACGTTACCACTATACTTTAGTATGTTAAAACTAGAATTTACTGGTATAACGTTTAATTTGGGTTTTAAAGTTGCTAGTAACACAAATTGCCTTTGAAAAAAACTGTTGTTTAAAGCGCTAAAAGAAGGAATTTGGGTTTTAAAAGCTGGTTTCGGGACTAGATTTTCATTTTGTTCTAGAAGTTCAAACGAAAATAATGAAAAGTACTGAATTTTATTGCAAGATATTATCATTAATAAAAACAAATTGGAAATAATTGGACTTGAACCAATAACTTTAGAACGCAAAACTAATATTTTTCCAAATTAAATTATATTCCCTAGTAGGAGTTTTTTTTTAAAGTAATACAACTTTTTAAAAAAATTGTATAAAAAATTCAAAAAGTTGTATTACTTTAAAAAAAAACTCCTCATTAACAAGTTTTTTGTGAAGAGGTGGCTGAGTGGTTTAAAGCGATAGACTGTAAATCTATTACTACTGGTATCATTGGTTCGAATCCAATTCTCTTCAATTTTACTTATCAGAATGCGTTTTTAGTTTAATTTTGGATAAAACATTAACCTTCTAAGTTAATCATAAAGGTTCAAGTCCTTTAAAACGTAGGGATTATAATTAGACAAAGAGAATTGGATTCGAACCAATGATATGATATAACCCATATAATAATTTAGCAAACTATCGCTTTAAACCACTCAGCCACCTCTTCACAAAAAACTTGTTAATGAGGAGTTTTTTTTTAAAGTAATACAACTTTTTAAAAAAATTGTATAAAAAATTCAAAAAGTTGTATTACTTTAAAAAAAAACTCCTTATAAGAATTTCTGGTAGCTCAATTGGTTAGAGCATAAGGTTGTTAACCTTAGGGTTACAGGTTCAAGTCTTGTCCAGGAAGAAAAGTAATTAGCTCAATTGGTTAGAGCATTTCGTTTACACTGAAAAAGTTACTAGTTCAAGTCTAGTATTACTTAAAAAAATGTTTGTAGCTTAAAAGGATAAAGTATTAAACTACGAATTTAATTATGAAGGTTCAAGTCCTTCCAAACATAAGTGCTTGCTTTTGAGTGTATAGCTTAACGGAAAAAGCAGTAAACTTTTAATTTAAGGATTTTAGGTTCGAATCCTAATATACTCAATAAAACTACGTTAACAATTTTAAGTACTTTTTACTTTACTGAACTTTACTGAACTTTACTGAACTTTACGTGTTCCGTTCTACTAACATTTATTTTAAGTGTATACCATATCCATGTGTTACTGTTTATTGAAATTTTTTATTTTATTACTAATTTTAATCAAACTTTTTTGTCTACGCTAACAGGAGATTTTTTAAATAGTTTTTATAGTTTAGTTTTATATAACACTAGTTTCATAAATATTTTTTATTTTTCGTTTATCCAAATTTGTTTGTTTAAAACGTCATTCTTTCGATTTCAACTAAATTGACTTTTCTTTTTTCTTTTTTCTTTTTTCTTTTTTCTTTTTTCTTTTTTCTTTTTTACGTATTTTGTTTTTATTCCATTTATTCTTGAATTTTTATTAAATTGAGAAGTTTTAGCATTAACGAAGTCGTCAATATTAATCAAACTTGAGTTTCATATTACTAGTTTCATATTACAAACGTTAAATCTTAGGAATTTTTTCTTTTTTCTTTTTTCTTTTTTCTTTTTTCTTTTTTCTTTTTTCTTTTTTCTTTTTTCTTTTTTCTTTAAGTTCAGGTTTTTTCAGTTCAGGAATTTTTTCTTTTTTCTTTTTTCTTTTTTCTTTTTTCTTTTTTCTAATGCAACATTTATTCTTGAATTTGTTTTCGTAACTTGAATTTGTTTTTTTTTTGAATTTGTTTTTTTTTGAATTTGCTTCCAAACTTTGATAAATTATAAATGCCAAGTATTCAACAATTACTAAAAAAAAAAAGAGTAAAAAAAATTAGAATCACGAGCGCCCCTGCATTAGATGCGTGCCCGCAAAAAAAAAGTATATGTTTAAAAGTATATTCAGTAAGTCCAAAAAAACCTAACTCAGCTTCTAGAAAAGTTGCTCGTGTACGTTTGTCTTCCAAAAAAATTGTAGTTGGTTACATTCCTGGGGAAGGGCACTCATTACAAGAACATTCCGTAGTTTTACTTCGCGGTGGTAAGGTCAAAGACTTACCTGGAGTACACTATCATTTAATACGGGGTGTTTTTGATTTAACAGCAGTATCAGAACGTAAGCAGTCACGTTCCAAGTATGGTAAAAAACGGAATATTTAGTAAGCTCCTATCGTTTAAAGGTTAAGACGATGTTTTTTCGTAACATTAATGCGGGTTCGAGTCTGGCTAGGAGTAAAGTTTATCGTAAACGAAGTAGAGTAATGGTAACTCATTAGACTCATGTTCTAAAGTTATTGGTTCAAATCCGGTCTTCGTAACTTACAGTATTAAATTAAATATGAAAAAAATTAACCTAAAATATTTCAAAAAAATCATTAAAACGCTTACTTTAGAAGAAATTGCTTCTTTTATTAGTTTTAAAAGTTTAAAAACAAAGTTTAGAATAGTAAGAAAATAATATAAAATAATATAA